TTACACTTGCTTTATAGGGGCACGCTCCTAAGCTAGCTTTCACACTATCTTAAAAGAAAGATAACTGTCGATACATCTCTAAGGTAAGGCTTTATCACAGGAGGGGGGAGGGATTGCATTTGCCATTGACCTCTTACCTATTAGATTCTATTTTATTTGACTATCCCCACCAGAGAAAGAAAAAAGAAAAGGGATGTGCTTATCGATGGCTTTTTTCTGGCCTGGTAAGGCGCTAGAAAGCAATTGGATAGACTTACCTCTTGACTGCATTTACAAGGGCTTATCTTAGTACTGGTCTGGTCTGGAACTTACTGCAATCGAAAGGAACTAGCCTGCGTCAGATTAGGAAAAGCATTAATTAAGAATGCTTTATAAATGATAGTACTTTAAGATAGGACTGACTGTTAACTCTTACGCTAGGTGGTACTGGTAGTGCTTTAGTCTCGTTATTTAGTATATTATGGTTAGTATGTTTTTTATTAACGGTATACCTCTTCTCTTATGCCTCCTTATGCCCGGGAGAACTCTTATTACTCGTATCCGGAGCCGGAGTATGGTATGAAATGCTACTAATTACAGGTAGATCCCTTATGACTGGTCTGCAACCGCATCATTACCTCGCTCGCAGGGATGAAATCATGAGAGCGAAGCGAGAAGGCGCAAGAACAGGCCTGCAAAAGATTAGGATAGCACTTAGAGCGCTTAAGACTAGATCGAAAGGCTGGAAACTTGACTAAAACTTCCAAGATAACTCCCAATCGATGAAATGAAAGTTGCAATTACAATAAGAATTACTGCTTGCCTATAACCTGCAAGCTTGCCGGATTGCCGTAAAGTGTAGGAATATTATATTGGCTTGATCACTTTCTAAAGATCCTCAAGAAAACAGGCTTTATAGCTATTATTTTATTCTGTATTCTCGCCTAGAGATCTAACTTCTTCCCTCAGCTGTATCGAATGGAAGTAGGACTTTCCTTAAACTAGTTTTATCACTGGCTTGCCCCTTCATTTGAAATAGTGCTTCCTTCTCTTCTAATGGTGTCACTGGCCACAAACTCGCGGGAATTGCTTAAGGAGATTACCCTAGCACTCAAACTATAACGGGTACTCCAAGTTCCTTACCTTAGGACTGCGGCTTACAGAAAGGAAGATTATATAGGCGGGGTTGGGGCTTTCTTTAGTGCCTAATGGCGGTAACCCATATTCCAAGAGTACTTCCCTGGCTTGCTTGCTTATCTTCTTGGAAAAAGGACTGCGTGGGGGGGGAACTAACTCGGCTGGACCGTACACCTATGTAACTGGCTTACTATAGGAACGGAGTTACTAGCCGGCCATAGGGAAGGAGGGTGCTGATAATATTCCATTGCCGAAAACGAGATGAGAATAAAGCGGATCCTTGAGGGTTTGTCTAAGTAATGTATAGCATACTTTCTTGGATAAGCAATCCGGTTTAATATGATTAGTTAAAAAGCGGTAGCAAAAGAAAGGGTTAGAATGCGTTCTCGGAGGTTTCTCGATCCACCACTATCTGACTGTTGACCTCTAGAGGAAAGGACTCGGGCAATACTCCCATCCCAGCTTTTGAAGGCAGGGAAGCTATATCCCAACAAGCTTGAAGCTGTAAAGCGGATACGTTCGAAACTACATCAACTAAAACAACATATACGAAAATCAGATGTCTCCGTGAATTCGCTTTCCTCTCTCTATAGAGGATCCTCGGCAATTCTTGAGTATAACGAGGAAAATATGAACCCATGTGTGCCAAAGAATTAGGTACAGTTCAGGTCCTTACCGAAAGAAAGAAGCAGTCAAAGAGAGAACGTAAGCTGCAAAAGGAGTTTTTTACTCGGAGAGGTGCCTACCTGCCTACTCAGTCAGGGTAGGCAGTCCGATTTCAGCCATTAGGGCCATAGAGACCTGACGCTGATTCTGTTATGAGTGTCTATTCGATTATGAGTTAATTTCGAATTCTATGTATGGCAAATTTTCCCCGTGAAAGCCAAGAGGGAAAGCTATATGATAGGGTCCATTAACCTTGCTTAATTGGGCCTTATGCGCTCTAGTCGAAGTAGAAAGAGCAGTTACATAGCTAGAAGCTTAAACAATCTTTGGGGTCTTTTTCCTTCCGCTTCGTGGATTAGCCCTTTAGGTATTGATTGAGCCTAGGCATCGAGGAGTTCGGGGGTAACCTTCCTTTAATCGTGTAGCCGGCGATCATGGCTTTTCCAGCCTACTGGCTCTTCTTGCCACCTTTTTTTTGAGGGTCGATGCAATTGAGCTTAGCGCTTGTGCGTCGGAAGAACACCCACTCTAAAGAGTGAGATCATTTAATGCCCCATGCTTTCTGTTCCACTCGTGCTTCTTTTCAAGGGAAGCACTTCGTCTCACTCTCCTTAACGCATTTTTCGGGCCACTAAGGCAGATCGTAGCTCACACCTACCGAAGGAAGAGTCTTCTTACTAAGTCCGCTAACATTCCGTAGCTTCTTAAACGAAAAGGGCACTCCGCCCCTATTAGTAAAGCTTGAAAGCCCTCCTATGCTCACTTAAAGGCTTCTTTTCGAGGGAAGTTTGTTTGTCCAAGCACAACCTCACTCTACTAACGCAGGGTAAGTGATTATTGATATCCGACTGCCTTGATCGACTGACTAGGAAATTTCATTGATAGCCTTTTTTGCAAACAAGCGTGCGTATCAATACATTTTCAAGGGGGGTTAGGTCTTTCAGAGCCTTTGGCATCTGCCTTCTCCTTTCGGAGGGTTTCAAGTTGCTGCAGAATCTGCCGATGCGCATTCTGCTGGTCTCCTCGGCTGCTTCAAGCCTTGGATGCTGATCGTGTGGGCAGAGACGAGATAAAGAGACCCCACACTAGCTCCATTGCTCCTCGAAAGTCAAGAAAAAGAGAAAGTTTAAGAAGACTTTAGTTGCCAAAAAAGGGATCATTATCAGTATAGGACGTTGGCAGAGTAATTGAAAAGAAATCCAATCAAAGGGTTCCACGGAAGCATTAGTAAACCGAATTGCTGCATCTACTATGTAGGCGATTTCTTCTTTCTTAGCTTAGAGAAGGGGATCCGATTCTACTGATTGATGTGACAAAGCAAGGGCCGGTAAAAAGCCTATTTTCGAGTGTTGATGCCCTAAGAGCTATGGGATGCTCAGCTTACTCTTTCAAACCTAAGACAAGAGATCTTAGAAATGGCATCCTCACAAGGCTCCGTTGCTGGTGGTGGATTGGCCTATTTCGTTCGTGTACCTATTTCAATCTTTTGAGAAATGAAAAGACCCGCGGCCGTGCAAGATGAGATTGAAAAGAGATCACGATCAGAAGCAAGGCAAGATCAGAACTGTGGTTGTACTGAGATCCAAGTCCGGGACCATGCGTCCCAAGTCCGGTACCAAACTAGTAAGCGTACAGACGTCTGCATTGTATTTCATAAAAGTCTCGGTCGGCGGGGTGCCAGCTTGTGAGAAAGATAGCTACCGAGAGAAAAGCAAATTCTCATTTGAGAACTCTGTCCGGTACAGCTTTCAAAGGGCTTCTTTCTCGAAAACTTCACCTGCCTCTTGTTCATAAGGCAGGGTCCTCAACCCCGATTCCACTTTCTGAATAGCTAAGGATCTTGATCCCAGTATATCCTCTCTGTCGTTGGGATCAAAGCCCCCCTTTGCCCCATGTTTCGCTAATTTGATGATAGGCCAGACTCGGCCAGGTTCGCTTCTGGAGAATGAGAAGATTCATCATCTCCAAAATTGCACAGGATAAAGATTAAGAGAAAGAGAAAGAGGGTTACCAAGATAAGGGAAAGACTCCGCATCTTCACGGAGAATTCAACGTAACCAGAATGCTCGGAGATATGTTCCATTCTTTTTAGAACCATTTCTCTTCCTCAGCACAAGCGCTAAGCGATAATAAGATAGACATTCATGCACAACTGCAGAACCTCCTATATACATCAATAGTGGTATACTTTTGCGACCAGAGGACTCGCCTTAATTAGTAAATAAAAAAGACAAAACAAGTGGTAATTCTGTCTGTTTTGCTGAGAGGGAACCCCTTTACAAATAAGGAATACGAATACGAAGCCTGATCCGTTGTTTATGTTTATTAGCAAGCCTTTCTCCGGTTAGGTGATCAATATGTTGATCTGGATTGGCTTTCGTGTCAATTAGTCGGCCAACTTCCGGGCAGTAAGAAGTTCTCTTTCATGGATTTCCATAGTCCAGAGGTTCCCCATCTCTGTCTACGATTTTACTTGCTGCGTCGACTTTTCAAATCGGGAAAATTGTTGGGGGTTCACAGCACAGATTGGGACACTTCTACTTCTATGTCTCAGTTTGACATTTCTCTTGTTCGGTAAGGTCCATCTTTTCCATGTCGAGTTCTTCTCTTCGAGATCAATTTCATTCATTCTTTCCATTCTCAATCATTTCGTGGCTGCACATACAATCAAAGAGTCGCACACTAACCGGTAATCCTGAATCTCTAACGATCGCATGCATCTGAGAGTTCAAAGTAAGCTGATAGGAGAGAGAGGCTCTATGGCCGTTTTTCCTCTTAAGCTTCATGCCTCTTCAATCGATCGAATAAGGTGACGATGTTCTACCTGTGGAACAATCGCTTCGTTCACTTAGAACCCGGAGAACAGGGATGAGGTGGCCATTAAGGAGCTTTCTCGATATCAACTAGCTGAACTTAAAGAAGTCAAGCCACAACTGACGCCCTAAAGCAAGCAAGCCTACCAATACATTCTAAGTAATATGATTAATATTGTACCATAGCACAAGCTACCAATACTAAGTCATTAAGATGACTAACATGTAATTCTCAAAGCAAGCAAGCGCATAAATAGGGGATTAATATTGATTCTAAAAGGAGCGAAAGAGGTCTTGAAGAGCCTAAGACTCTCCTCAATATGCTCCACTCAGTAGTGCCGTTTGGACGCCAAGTATGGCAGAATGTTCACCATGGACCTGTGCTCGAGAGATAGTCAAAAGGAAAAGACTCATCTTAGACTCTGGCCACTAGATCTGGCCGCGGGAAGCATAACACGAACCGAAAGCCTTGTGTCAGTGGGATTGGTAGACAAGATTAGACGGAATAAAGCGGAAAGGAGATAATAGATTGCGGAGATTGGGGTTCCCGGGCTTCTTCTCATTCTGAGTGGCTTTAGAAATGCGCCTCAAGGCAGGGCAGGGTTAATCATTCTTCCACCTCGATGGACCGACGACTACGATAATGACCATGATGATATGATGGCAGCGATGATAGAGATGGGATGGATGCCTCTTTCTTTCCTTACCTGATTAAAGCTATTGAAAGAATGGTGAACTGTAATTGTTCAAAGGTTGGAAGCATAGGGAAATCGGGCTATAGGTCATAAAGTGGTCTACTTGGGTCCCCTGAGCTTAATGCAATGGCGCAGCTTCTCTTTCAAACTGAATTGGGCGCTGACCCTATCTTTTCTTTCTTTTGGTATCGCCTTAAGCCTTTCTATGGCAAAAAAAACTCTTTTTCAAGGAAAGGCAGTTCGACGCGCTTGTGCGTCGGTAGTTTACTTGCTTACTTGTTAGAGGAAGGAACTTTAATTGTTTTATTTTAAGAGACAGCCTGTTGCCCTGGATGAGATTGCATTATATCTCATCAATTAAGGATGAACCCTCTGAAGGGGGTTACAGCGGGGAACTTCCTTGGCTTCCATTAGCTCATAGCTCAACGTAATAGAAAAAGAACGCAAACAAGCAACAAAGCTAACGGCATCCGTGATAGACAGTTCCGTTAGAAAGAGAATTAGGGCTTTTTGAGCTCTTTCGTGTAAACAGGAGAGCCAACCACTTTAAAGCTGGAAACGCAGGGCTTGCTCTCAAAACTTCTTATTCTCGTCCGAAGAAATGGCCTCGCTAGACCCTAACCTACGCATCCCATCAATCCAAGGGGGGTCCTTGGGGATAGAAATTTCGCTATTTTCAAAGCATAGATATAAATTTCATCTAAGCTCCTCAGCACAAGCGCTAAGCTCAATTGCATCGACCCTTGGGAGTGTTTGCCTAATGAATGAGACCTCACCGGTTCCGACTTTCAGCTTTCAATAAAGAGGGCGCGCTGGAAAGGAAAATTTCAAAATGATGTCAGCGCTCCAGCCCCTATACACCTCAACAAAATGGCATAGCTAAGCGAGAAAAGTCACATCATGGAGACGTGCATGACTTCTGGCATCTCATGTACCTCGCTGCTACTGGGCTGAAGAAGCTCTTACTGTAGTTTATCTGATTAACATACCATCCCTTCCCTACTGCTACAGGGTTTATCTTCCGTTTAGCGGCTCATCTCCTCTCCACTCAAACTAAAAGCTTCAGCCTGATTATAGTCGTCTTTGATTTATCGGATGCACCCGCTTCTATCACAAGAACAGGACAGACTATCGGCGCGGGCCAAGCCAACTCAAAGGGGGGGCCATCCCCGAACGCATAAGAGAGGGGTTAAAAGGACCCCGTAGCCCAGACCCTGCTAAAAAACGTGAGCAGCTTCAGTTATAAGTTCCGCTCGAGTGGAACGGTTGTTGATGCTCTATTTCTTCTCTTCCTCCTGTTGGTGAGTTACCTCTTCCCCTCCTTCCTTTCTATTTAGGAAGTGAAAGTCGTTGCCCGAGTGAGTGAGTGAGACTGGTTTACTAATACGAAACCTGGAACTTGAACTGAGAAAGAAGCAACCAAGCCGGTCGCGAACACGTGGGAAGCAAACCCTCACTGGACTGAGAGAAAAGCAACTCGGCCTTCTGACAGCGGATAGGCCCGGTACTCAATATACGCAATTCCTCGCCCAGAAAAGATGGGATTTTCGCGAATGCGGATTCGCGAAGAAAGGAAAGTCAACCGGCTTACTTTTTTGCTCCCAGTCAAACTTTCCTGGATTACTTAATTGGTGTACTGGCTTACTCACACTCTTTACCCATTGAGTAGAAGCATTGAATCCGAGACTGATTCCTCCTTCTGAGGTGCGAAGCGCAAAGAAGGAAGTTTGTTTCCAGTCCATTGAGACCTGTGAGACAGGGACTTCTAATACGCCATTACTCGTTGCAGCATAAGTGGTCTTCGAAAGCGCCTCTGAGGTCAAAAATCAAGTTTGTGTGCCATTAGTGGTAGAAGTCGATTAGACTAAGGGACCAAACAAGTTTTAGTGTGAGAAGCTCTTTCCATCTGGTGGAGGAAGTTGATCTAATTACCAATTAAGAATGACAAGATACGCCGGAGTGAAAGGAAGGCAAACATGGGGAGGCTAATAGGATGGCACAATCCGGCAAACGAATGGAGACAAGCCAATAGGGACAGCAGTAAGGGGAGTTCGACTTAAAGTTCAAGGCTGGCTTGCAGTACGAAGGTAGGAGACGTGGGAACAGCGGAGCGCTAACTAGGAGGATTCCCCCAACTTTGTCTCTTTGATAGAATAGGTTATGCACGTGAAAAAGAAGGAAAGGACACTGTGAGGTGGATAGAACAAAGAAGGCTTTCATTGCACTACGGAAGACTCAAAGCCAGATGGTAAATCTCTCTCTTCCAGGACGGAGGCTTGAAGTCTCAGATGAGATTGCCAAATTGACTATCTTCATCCCGAATTCATGGTTCAAAAGAAAGGGCCTTCTTGACGCTTCTAGGACGGCTTTCCTAGGATCAGGCCTGTTTTGGGCCTGAGTAAGGTGAATGTTCTTTCTCAACGAACTACTATTCCGAGTTTCAATGTCCATTGATTCAATGTATGATTGAATGATCATCGATTTCCTTGTCCATCCCTTTCTTGCCTCAAAATAGCGTCTGTAAGTTAACTAAATGGAAAGAATTCTTGCCCCCTCCAGGGAGAAAAGGTATTCCGACTCCCTTTCAGGGCTTGGTCTCAACTTCTCGGTAAGGGAATCGTTGCTCCCTCCACCGACTTCGAAGCCAACCTCTTTCTCAAACCTAGTGGTTCGGTTGCGTTCACTCCTGTAGTCTCTACTCTACTACACATATTCTTTCAGCGGGGCAGCTTGAAGGAAGGCTAGAAGGGAGTCCTGTTTAGCCAAGTAGCTGCTAAGAAAGCAATCAGTTCGCTTTTCGGCTGTTCTACGGCAGGATGGAACTTTTCTGTTGACCTAACTTTCCAGTGAGCGGACCTACTCGAAGGAAGGACAAAGAAGGGGGTTGGGGGTGCTTCTATCTAATCTCTAATCCGGGTCTTACCCCTGCTGCTACAAATGGATTGGATGCACGGAACTAACCTAAAAAGCCAAACCTGCGTGCAGTCAAACTGCTTTATTCAACTTGGCAAAGACAAAGCATGACCTCTGGAACCAAATCGTTCTTGTCTCTGGATTGCCTCAACTCGAAGCATGAGACCTGTAACCCAGCTTAACCAACTCGGCTGGCACTGGAACTGTGCTGTCGACTCTACAAGGGCACTGCTCCTACCGCACTTCTCGAGCACATCGATGCGAAACCTACGCCTCCTTTTTGTTGATATCCACTAGTTCCATTCTCAACTGTGCCCGCCTAACTCAACTCTCTGATGCGAAGAGAAGACCTCTTGTCTTTTTCCCTTCCTTTTTGGAAATAGATCCGAAAAATCCGGAATCAGCACATTCGATTACTTTTTTTCTTGTACCACTTTTTCTTGGAATATTCTTTTCTCGTTTGGGCCCGCTCTCGGGTACATATGTGTAAGAAAGCAACCTTTCGGATTCATCCTCATTGTCTCTTCGAACAAACAAAGGATCAGAACTTCCCTCCAAGCAAACGAACTGGCTCAGTCGTAGCGACAGCGTCAGCGGCAGCAGCAAAGGCGCTTCGGGCAGGCTAAAGATGGATTCCACTTTTCTCAACTAGGCCGGGAATAGGTGGGTCATCAATACGAAATTCACTCTGTACCTTACCAAGCGGACGTGTACTTTATTGGATGTCCCTGCGAAACCTTCTTGAGTCACAAGGTGAATTGTAAGCCCCAACGACAAAGGAACCTATGGGCGAGGCATTTTCGGGGAGTAGCCTCCCTGCCTTTCTTTCTTCGATCAGAATACGGATGAGATCAAAAAGGCCATCATTAATGCGAACAAGGCAATTGCCTCGGTTAGAGCAAAGCCCAAAATGGCATAACCAAATAATTGTTTAGCCAATGATGGATTTCGCGCCACGGAATGAATCGAGGAACTAAGGACGTTTCCAATACCGACAGCAGCTCCCGCTGAAGCAATTGTAGCAGCTCCGGCACCAATTGATTTTGCACCTTCTAACATCTCGAGTTGAGAATTCTCCTCACGCTTTTTCATTCACGATTTTATGTTATAGATTCCTCGTCGATTCTTCCCATCGTTCCTTTTATCTTGGACATCTCACTTAGAATGCCTCGCATTCTTTTCGATCTTGTGCCCAGGGTTTGGTACACTGAACACCAACCCAATCTCGATGAAAAAAATAAAAGTACAAGGCAACTAGATGATTCGATGTCGGATAGCCTGAATCTAGCCTACGATCCTGTCTCGCTTCGTTAAATTTATCTCACTTATCTTAAATTATATAATTTTCTTCTCGCGTTGAGGAAAGAACCCAAGGAAAGCGCGGAACTCTTAACGAAAGAAGAAGGATTACTGGACAAGAATAGGCCGGCCAAGAGAGAGGGACGGGACCCCGCCACCCTTCCAGGTATCGATGATCTAGAGGGAAAAGTGGAAGGCAATTGATCCGGATGAGCAGACAGATCAGCGCAGAAAGATGACAGTGCCAGTCGTTCGTACCGCCATAAGCCAGTGCCTCCTATCGCCAGCTAAGCGTCTGCCTACGAAAACCGTTTTCACAAATACAGAAGCCTATGTATGCCTACAGCTTATGAATGAGATATGAATGGACTACAGCTTATGAAAGAGAGATGAAGGAAGGCACGAAGTGTCTCGTGAGTTGGACTTGCTCATAGTCAAGTTGCTCTGCTTTTCGTATGCCGGCGTTGAATGAGATATGCCTATTAGCCTACTGCCTGCTAAAACTGCAGGACTGAAAGAGCTATTGACTATTTACACTATTGTTCGGTAGCACAGGAAAGTGGACATTGCTTTTAAGGTAACAAAGGTCGTAGGGCATCAGCAACTGAAGCGCATCTCGCATCTCTCTCTTTTTAGGCAAGGGGGTCGGGTTCCTGTTAAAGTGAAAGTACCGTTAGTTCTTTTTAGTAGTTAGGATTCATTTTCACAGTCAAAAGCAAGTCGACATGATCCCCTTTGACTTCCTATACTACGGTAGAGGGCCATTGAGGAATCATGGTCTCAATAGCACTAAGTTATCTAGGTTCTCGGATGGGAAAAGCCTGATCGCTTCTTTGACTATTGAGAACTCTGCATATCACACAGGGTGGGTGGGTGTGAAGTTGATATAAGGCAGGCAGAGCAGGGTGCCTGTACATAACCAACAGACAGAGGGAATGGGCTTTGATTTTTGATGACATTCAAGTAGCGCTACTGGGAATAGGGGCAAGCGGCGGTTTACTATAACCAAAGCGATCAAACTACTTGAGACCACCACACCTTACACATGTCGGATACTTTTGCAAACCACTCTTTGACGCTTCCACTGAATCGGATGGGGGTTATAGACCCATGCATGCTTTCGGCTCCTTATTGCCCCTCGAGGGATGGTGAATCAATGAGATGCCCAGCTGATGGAAATGGATTAGTTGATGCGGTCGATGCCTTGAAGCTTCAATATCCAGTGAAGGGTAAGAGGTTGCTTACTGCATTCTTCGGATTCGATACCCGGGTGTGGAATGACAAGCTTAGTTGGGAGTTCACCTTCTTCATTGCTTCGGTCCGGCTCCGTATCTGCAAAGGAGCTTGAATCGGTTCGAAGGATAGACTGCTTCGGCGAGTTTGTATCCCGTTCCGGGCCGGGAAATGGAAGAATCTGGGTCTGGAGATGGCAATGCATTGGATCCAATCGATGGAAAGAAAGATTCATCGTTTGCCCTTTCTTTGGGTTGAAGAGATAGCTACTTCTGAAAGTGAAAGCTCATTTGCTTTCCCTCGAAGGCTAGGTTCACCTAGGTCAGATGCTTCCGCGTCATTTCCGGAAATGGAGCTAGGAGAGGAGAACATTGGATCGAGATTAGTTGACCTTCCCCGGCTGGAGAGAGAGGGGGAGATAAAATCGAATGCGAAGTCGGTTTAGAAGATTTCTTTGAATGCCCGGGTGGAAGGCTAGCTTTAGCTTAGCTGGCTAGCGGAGTAATGAATGGATTGAAGGAGTGGATGAAAGGAAGAAAGATCTCGTTTGAGGCTCGCTCTAGATCGGATGGTTCCATGGGGACTATATGGAGCTAGTGATGGATGGGAGCCCGGGCAGGGGAGGAAAAGATGCCGCTCCTCCTTAGTCGCTAGCGGACGGGTGGATATGAATGAACAAGATCATTGGTTGTTGGTCCTTCTCCCCCAGGGACAGGACAAGGGTGAAATAGCTGGTTCGATAGGACCAGGAGATCCTTTTGGAGAAAGATAGGTAAAAAAGGAATTTTTCTATTGCGGAAGAAAAAATAAAATCCTTAAATCTTAAGGAGAGCCGGCTTCAAGCATATAGTGCCTTTCCCAAGCGCGCAAGGGAGAGAGACTTTTGCTTACAATCCATATAAAGGTTTGTACAGTTTTCCTTATAATAGGTACAGTTCATATGCATGTAATAGTAAAGGAGGATGCTTGCCTATTTGACTTCCTGCCATTTTCAATAGTCCTATAAGGGAACTCTCAGTAGATAAGAAGATAACTGCTTTGTCTTTGTCCGAAGCAGGAGATGGACTAGATAGAAAGGCTTAGCAAGAAAGAGGGGGTCCAGAATAAAGGACTTCACGGTATTAGATTCTTGTTGCCCAGTATTAGCCTGTCCTTGAGTGTAATACCGAGAGAAAAGCACCGACCCCGAGCCCTCATTCCTCTCTCTACCCTTAAAAGCTTCTTCTATCTTCGGACCGCTATCATAAGAATGTGGTACTCTCTTTTTTCCATTTTGGTTAGACCTATGGGCAGAATCATTTCTTCTTATTTTTATTTCATCTTCTAAGTCACTTCGTTCCCCAGCCCAGACTTCTTTTCTTTCTAGGCTTCCAGTAGCTCTTTCTTCACCAAGAGAAACCCTAGGAGAACACCATGCTACCATAAAGAAGGGAAAGCGTGCTTATCGGAGTTTCCGCTGTCCTTGAGAGAATTGTAAACCCCAACCAATGACAAAGGAACCTACGGTCGGGACATTTTCGGGGAGTAGCCCTCGACTTCGGTCTTCCTATCCTACTTAAATTCCGGTAATGTGTTATCCTAGGTTCTTAGTGGCTGCGTTTGTGAGGAGAATTGCTAATATGAGAGTTCCGACCGCTATAGCTACTGTGCTTATGGATTTCTGCTCCGCTATCTTATTTAGCGATTCTAAGTAGGAACTGTCACCTTACCTTGTATTTCTGCGACTTCCTTCAACGTTTCGGCCACTAATTTATGAGCTTGGCAA